AAGTTCCTATCTCAATGGGAAATGCCCTACCTTTGAGTGCGGTTTGAACCATTGATTTACGTAATTGGAAGTAACCAATTAGGTTTACGACGAAACCTAGAAATCAATCACTGATCCAATTTGAGTACCTCTACGGGATAGACCTCAACAGAAAACTGAAGAGTAACGGCAGCAAGTGATTGAGTTCAATAGTTCCTCATATAAAATTATTGACTCTAGAGATATGGTAATATGGAGAAGACAAAATTGTTTGAAGCACCGACAGAACCGGAAGCGCCCCTTGTTTCAAAGAGAGGAGGACGGGTTATTCACATTTCATTTGATGGTCAGAGGCGAATTGAAAGCTAAGCAGTGGTAATTCTACCCCCAGGGAAAAATAAAATAGAGATGTCTCCTACGTTACCCGTAATATGTGGAAGTATCGACGTAATTTCATAGAGTCATTCGGTCTGAATGCTACATGAAGAACATAAGCCAGATGATGGAACGGGGAGACCTAGGATGTAGAAGATCATAACATGAGTGATTCGGCAGATTTGGATTCCTATATATCCACTCATGTGGTACTTCATCATATGATTCATATAAGATCCATCTGTCTAGATATCATTATATACATCCAGAAAGCCGTATGCTTTGGAAGAAGCTTGTACAGTTTGGGAAGGGGTTTTGATTGATCAAAAAGAAGAATCTACTTCAACCGATATGCCCTTAGGCACGGCCATACATAACATAGAAATCACACTTGGAAAGGGTGGACAATTAGCTAGAGCTGCGGGTGCTGTAGCGAAACTGATTGCAAAAGAGGGTAAATCGGCCACATTAAAATTACCATCTGGGGAGGTCCGTTTGATATCCAAAAACTGCTCAGCAACAGTCGGACAAGTGGGTAATGTTGGGGTGAACCAGAAAAGCTTGGGTAGAGCCGGATCTAAGCGTTGGCTAGGTAAGCGTCCTGTAGTAAGAGGGGTAGTTATGAACCCTGTAGACCACCCCCATGGGGGTGGTGAAGGAAGGGCCCCAATTGGTAGAAAACAACCCACAACCCCTTGGGGTTATCCTGCGCTTGGAAGAAGAAGTAGAAAAAGGAATAAATATAGTGATAGTTTGATTCTGCGTCGACGTACTAAATAGGAGAGAAAATAGAGAATATGTTTCTTCGTCTTTACAAAAGAAAAAAAGATAGGAGTAATTAGCTGTGACACGTTCACTAAAAAAAAATCCTTTTGTTGCTAATCATTTATTAGGAAAAATAGAAAAGCTCAACATAAGGGGGGAAAAAGAAATAATAGTAACTTGGTCCCGGGCATCTACCATTATACCCACAATGATCGGCCATACAATTGCTATTCATAATGGAAAAGACCATTTGCCCATTTATATAACAGATCGTATGGTGGGTCACAAATTGGGAGAATTTGCACCTACTCTAAATTTCCGGGGACATGCGAGAAGCGATAATAAATCTCGTCGTTAATGTTAATAATAATAAAGTGAATATGGGTGCTCGTCGTTCATTGGTGGGAGGTTAACCTTATGATAAAGAGGGACCCAGATGTGGAAGTATCCGCTTTAGGTCAACATATATGTATGTCTGCTCACAAAGCACGAAGAGTGATCGATCAGATTCGTGGCCGTTCCTACGAGGAAACACTTATGATACTAGAACTCATGCCTTATCGAGCATGTTATCCTATTTTTAAATTGGTTTATTCGGCAGCAGCAAATGCTAGTCACAATATGGGTTTCAAGGAAACAGATTTAATCATTAGTCAAGCCGAAGTCAACGAGGGTACTATCGTGAAAAAGTTAAAGCCTCGAGCTCGAGGACGTAGTTATCCGATCAAAAGACCCACCTGTCATATAACTATTGTATTGAAAGATATCTCTAAAGATCAAGACTATTTCATATGGTTAAGAAAAATTGGATATGTATATATAGATAAATATACAGATGTTAGAGAGAGGTATCTATGTATGGTAGAACACGAAAGACTAAAATGGGCTAATGCTAATGCTAATGATAATGAAGAAAGCGAGGGTGTATGGGACAAAAAATAAATCCACTTGGTTTCAGACTTGGTACAACCCAAAAGCACCATTCCCTTTGGTTTGCACAACCAAAAAGTTATTCTGAGGGTCTACAGGAAGATAAAAAAATAAGGGATTGTATCAAGAATTATGTACAAAAAAATATGAAAATATCTTCGGGTGTAGAGGGAATTGCGCGTATAGAGATTCAAAAAAGAATCGACCTGGTCCAGGTCATAATCTATATGGGATTTCCAAAATGGTTAATAGAGGGTAAACCGAGAGGAATTGAAGAATTACAGATCAATGTCCAAAAAGGTTTTAATTCTGTGAACCGAAAACTAAACATTGCTATTACAAGAATTGCAAAACCTTACGGAGACCCAAATATTCTTGCAGAATTTATAGCTGGACAATTAAAAAATAGAGTTTCATTTCGAAAGGCAATGAAAAAAGCTATTGAATTAACTGAGCAAGCAGATACAAAAGGAATTCAAGTACAAATTGCAGGACGTATCGACGGAAAAGAAATTGCACGTGTCGAATGGATCAGAGAAGGTAGGGTTCCCCTACAAACCATTCGAGCTAAAATTGATTATTGTTCGTATACAGTTCGGACTATTTATGGGGTATTAGGCATAAAAATTTGGATATTTACAGACGAGAAATAATAAAAGATTTCTTCTTTTACTTTTATATCTAGCAATGGACAAAAAAACCTTTCATTATTTTTCCGTTTAATAAAAAATGATTAATTTCAAATCTTCTAATTCTATCTAATTATATAGGGTTAAATAAAAATAAGATTGACCATTTGGTATAATTGCTATGCTTAGTGTGTGACTCGTCGGTTTTTTTAGTTTTGATTAGGATTAAAAAAGGTAAAGGATAGTCCCCTAGTCTGAACTAAGAACTATGTAACTAATAACCAGCTCATTGCTTCGTATTATCGGGATCCAAAGAAAAGTCACTATATGATGTATTGATCATAGCGTTGTAGCAACTTAAATCTTTTTAATATTACATATACATAAAAGAAAAACCAATCTGATCGTGGATTGTGATGTGAAACAAAAAAAAGGATGTGGATAAATGGAAGGGGGAGAGAAAGAGAGAAGGAGAATATCAATGATATATGATTCCAATATGTATGGTCTATGAATCATCTCATACAAAGGCAGTGTAATAAAGCATCAATATGGATTCGGTCATAATCATAATAATTTAATCATTAAATGACTCCGGTTCATAGGAAAAATAAATAAAAAAGGAGAGCTTCGAGTCAATAAAGACTGAGTAGATTGACTCAGGAACAACAAATTGAATTAGGAGCTCCGTTGCAGAGTTCAGACCTAGCCATTAATCAAGAAGTGATGGGAACGACGGAACCTATGACTGCAGAAGATTCCATTGAAAACGAATCCTAATGATTCATTAGGTGGGATGGCGGAAAGAACCAGGGACCTATTCATTTATTCTGAGAGGTCAAGGACTGACCCTACGAATTAAACAGATATTGAAAGAGTCAATATTCGCCCGCGAAGGCCTTATTGGATTGCTAAGCTTTTGGGATTCAATAAAGGTAAAAATAAAGATTCGTAAAAATTATATTAGAGGTATATTTCCAGTTGTATATAGAACTCAAGATATATAAATTTTTACGTGACAGATTAGATCTCAAAAAATCCTATGATTCAGTCTATTATAAATTCAATACATATTCGTAATATTATGGAATCATTTCATTCGCGAGGAGCTGGATGAGAAGAAACTCTCATGTCCGGTTCTGCAGTAGAGATGGAATTGAGAATAAGAAACAACCATCAACTATAACCCCAAAAGAACCAAATTCCGTAAACAACATAGAGGAAGAATGAAGGGAATATCTTACCGAGGCAATCGTATTAGTTTCGGCAGATATGCTCTTCAGGCACTTGAACCCGCCTGGATCACATCTAGACAAATAGAAGCAGGGCGACGAGCAATGACACGATATGCGCGTCGTGGTGGAAAAATATGGGTACGTGTATTTCCAGACAAACCTGTTACATTAAGACCTACAGAAACGCGTATGGGTTCGGGGAAGGGATCTCCCGAATATTGGGTATCTGTCGTTAAACCGGGTCGAATACTTTATGAAATGGGTGGAGTATCAGAAATTGTAGCCAGAGAAGCTATTTTAATCGCTGCGTCCAAAATGCCTATACGAACTCAATTTCTTATTGCAGAATAGGGATGTGCAACCAAAGGAAAGGAGTCTTTGTGATGAAAAAACAAAGAACCGCAGGCCCTTTTTTTCTGGACAAAAAATATTTCCTCTTTTTTTGCCCTTATCTTTGCATTGAAAAAAACAATAAAAAATAATGATATGATTCAACCTCAAACCCTTTTAAATGTAGCGGACAACAGTGGGGCTCGAAAATTGATGTGTATTCGAATCATAGGAGCTAGTAATCGTCGATATGCTCATATTGGTGACGTTATTGTTGCTGTAATCAAAGAAGCAGTGCCAAATATGCCTCTAGAAAGATCAGAAGTGATCAGAGCTGTAATTGTACGTACATGTAAAGAACTTAAACGTGACAACGGTATGATAATACGATATGATGACAATGCCGCGGTTGTCATTGATCAAGAAGGAAATCCAAAAGGAACTCGAGTTTTTGGTGCGATCGCTCGGGAATTGAGACAGTTGAATTTTACTAAAATAGTCTCATTAGCTCCTGAGGTATTATAAATACTATATAGAATAAAGACTAATAGACAAGCCCGTGATATGATATAGTAGGGTCTTGGGAATGGATTAAATTAATTTAGTAGATTATGTATAACGTATATCCCTTAACTTTCTAATTAATAAAAAAAATAACGAGCATGTTGATTATATTAAAACTCGGAGGCACAAAAAATTATAGTTCATCATGAGTAGGGACACAATTGCTGACATAATAACTTCTATACGAAATGCTGACATGGATAAAAAAGGAACGGTTCGAATAGCATCTACTAATATTACCGAAAACATTGTTAAAATACTTCTACGAGAAGGCTTTATCGAAAACGTGAGAAAACATCGAGAAAGCAACAAAAATTTCTTGGTTTCAACCCTTCGACATAGAAGGAATAGGAAAGGGCCATATAGAACTATTTTAAAACGTATCAGCCGGCCCGGTCTACGAATCTATTCCAACTCTCAACGAATTCCTAGGATTTTAGGAGGAATGGGGATTGTTATTCTTTCTACTTCTCGAGGTATAATGACAGACCGAGAAGCTCGGCTAGAAGGAATCGGAGGAGAAATTTTGTGTTATATATGGTGATCTTTCTGATATCTGAATTGAATTGGTAACTTCCTATATTGCAAAAAAAATAAAAAGAGGAAGGACTGGTTGCCTAATATCACTCCTCCTCCATTAGTTGATACTTCAAGGGGGTTACCTGAAATGAAAGAACAAAAATGGATTCATGAAGGTTTAATTACTGAATCACTTCCAAATGGCATGTTCCGGGTTCGCTTAGATAACGAAGATCTGATTCTAGGTTATGTTTCAGGAAGGATCCGACGTAGTTTTATACGTATACTACCAGGAGATAAAGTAAAAATCGAAGTAAGTCGTTATGATTCAACAAGGGGACGTATAATTTATAGACTCCGCAATAAAGATTCGAACGATTAGGTGTATATTTTTCGACATTATTTTCGTGGGGATACAACTAGAGGTTCAAAATTCCAAGAGACTTATTTTCTTCCAAGGAATAGATTCGGAATTAAGATAAGGAATGACAAATATGAAAATAAGGGCTTCTGTTCGTAAAATTTGTGAAAAATGTCGACTGATTCGCCGGCGGGGACGAATTATAGTAATTTGTTCCAACCCGAGACATAAACAGAGACAAGGATAATCCTTCGAAAAAAAGGACCAAATGTACAAATAAAATGAAGGATCTGTTTTAACCTGAAATGGATATATCCGTATATCTCTGACTCATATTGATGAGATGATAAAAGATGGCAAAACCTATACTAAGAGTTGGTTCACGTAGGAATGGGCGTATTAGTTCACGTAAGAATGGACGTAGAATACCAAAAGGAGTTATTCATGTTCAAGCAAGTTTCAACAATACCATTGTAACGGTTACAGATGTACGGGGTCGGGTGGTTTCTTGGTCCTCCGCCGGTACTTGTGGATTCAGGGGCACAAGAAGAGGGACACCGTTTGCTGCCCAAACCGCAGCAGGAAACGCTATTCGTACAGTGGTCGATCAGGGTATGCAACGAGCAGAAGTCATGATAAAGGGTCCTGGTCTCGGCAGAGATGCAGCATTACGAGCCATTCGTAGAAGTGGTATACTATTAAGTTTCGTACGGGATGTAACCCCTATGCCGCATAATGGATGTAGACCTCCTAAAAAAAGACGTGTGTAGAAATAAAACTGGAACAGATTTCAAGAGAAATAAATGATTCAATAATCTGATCAAAAAAAAATTACTATGCTTCGAGAGGAAGTAGCAGTATCTACTCGGACACTACAGTGGAAGTGTGTTGAATCTAGAGTGGACAGTAAGCGTCTTTATTATGGCCGTTTTATTCTGTCTCCACTTATGAAAGGTCAAGCCGATACAATAGGCATCGCGATGCGAAGGGCTTTGCTTGGAGAAATAGAAGGAACATGTATCACACGCGCAAAATCTGAAAAAATACCACATGAGTATTCTACTATAGTCGGTATTGACGAATCCGTACATGAAATTTTAATGAATTTAAAAGAAATTGTATTAAGAAGTAATCTGTATGGAACTCGCAACGCATCCATTTGCATTAGGGGTCCTGGATACGTAACTGCTCAAGACATCATCTCACCGCCTTCTGTGGAAATTGTTGATACTAAACAGCATATAGCTAGCCTAACGGAACCAATGGATTTGTGTATTGGACTACAAATCGAGAGGAATCGTGGATATCGTATGAAAACACCAAATAATGCACAAGATGGAAGTTTTACTATAGATGCTGTATTCATGCCTGTTCGAAATGCGAATCATAGTATTCATTCTTATGGGAATGGAAATGAAAAACAAGAAATACTTTTTCTAGAAATATGGACGAATGGAAGTTTAACTCCTAAAGAAGCACTTCACGAGGCCTCCCGTAATTTGATTGATTTATTTATACCCTTTCTACATGCGGAAGAACGTGATACAAATTTAGAGGACAATCAAAATAGAGTTACTATACCCTTTTTTACCTTTCAGAATAAATTTGATAAACTAAGCAAAAGCAAAAAAGAAATAGCATTGAAATGTATTTTTATTGACCAATCAGAATTGTCTCCCAGGATCTATAATTGTCTCAAAAGGTCCAATATATATACATTATTAGACCTTTTGAATAAGAGTCAAGAAGATCTTATGAAAATGGATCATTTTCATATAGAAGATGTAAAACAGATATTAGATATTCTCCAAAA